CCCAAAACAAGCCACCCCCGAGAGAAATAAATGAATTCCAAAGATCTTGGGCAAGTCCAAAGAAGGTTTTCCCGTACGTTCATCACAAAATATTTCTAGATCCCAATACACCCAATGCCAGATAGCTGCCAAGAAGCACAAGCCAGAAAACACAATATGAGCTCCAGCCACACCTTCATAACTCCAAATACCCGGATTCGTTACGGTTCCTCCAGTGATACTCCAACCGCCCCATGAATTGGTTATCCCTAAACGAGTCATGAAAGGTATAACGAACATGCCTTGTCTCCACATTGGGTCGAGAACAGGATCAGAGGGATCAAAAACTGCTAATTCATATAGAGCCATCGAGCCGGCCCAACCAGCAACCAAAGCTGTATGCATTATATGAACAGACAGCAAACGACCGGGATCATTCAATACAACAGTATGAACACGATACCAAGGCAAACCCATGGAAATACCCCTTTATCAACGAAAAATAGACACTATGTAACTTTATTGCACTGAAAAAACTATGTTATATATTTCCACTTTTCAGTGGATTATCTCGGGGAAAGGATTACCATTTTTATTTTAGTAATATTTTAGTAATAATGTAAGAATTCGGTTTGTAAGAAACAAGGGAAGCAGATCTATTCTATACCCGATAAGTAACAATACGCAATGGCAGGGTTGGCCATCTATCTTTATCTATGAGCGAATGCATACATATTTGTTCATCATTCAAAGGGCCTAATCGTATTTGTAAGAATTTTACTTTTTAAGTTTGTCTCCCTTTACTTTATTTAAGATTTAGTTTTTTTATGAACTTATCGAATCTAAACATAAAATAGGATAAAGCCCAATCTTATTAACACTTTATGAAAAAAAAAAATTCATTGTTACGCTTTCACATCAAAGTGATGAATTAGAGTATTTCATTTTTTTTTTCATTAAATGCCTATTGGTGTTCCAAAAGTTCCTTTTCGAAATCCTGGAGAGGACGATTCAATTTGGATTGACATATAGTGCGACTTGTCAGATATATTGGGTCATATGGGATTTTCCCGTTCTCCCCCCCGATCGGGATATACTCTGTTTCGCCCAAGAAAGATTGATTAAATCTAAATCATCAAAAATTGGGAGCGTGAAATAAAATTAAGTGCAATTGCTTTCCTTTTTGGGGTATACAGATTAATATTATCCAATTTAGAATAATTTATGGTTGGCTTGCTTGTTTGGACCAATAAAATGAAGTATCCAGGCTTCGTTTAGAAAAAACCAATCAGTAAAGTAATATATCGAGCATTACTACTTGTATCTTATTCTATTTAATTTCTAATTTATAAGTAGATAAGTTAATAAGTTATTAAGTAGATAAGTAGAAGTAATATCAAATTGATAATCATAATCAATGGAATAATATGATGAATACATTAAATATTCGGCGTAAAGCATGAAATGAAAAAAAAAAGTGTAGCAAAAGGGTGTGGTATGGGGGCATTTGCCCTATATGTGCAAATCAAAATCGGGCGGATCTTTACTCGGAGTAGAGCGCAAACCTAAAAGAATTGAATAAGACCCTTCGGGAACAAGAAAATGGCATCACGATTTGAATTGGATCACGATGAAAAATACATCAATGATGAAGTTAGTTTGATAAGTTTAATGAATTATTTTTTAGATGTAAACACATCAAAACTCATCTTTCTTGAAAAATGGAAGAAAAGCCCTCCGTTAGAATAGAAGTTAGACAGAACTCACTAGCAAAAAAGGGGGGGGCTGGAATCTACACATTGATTCTTTTTTTTTTTTCGCGATTTATTTGGTGAACCGTATGCATCAAAAGGTGCATGTACGGTTTATAGGGGGTAGTTTTTTATCCTAATCAATCGACTTTATCGAGAAAGATTACTGTTTTTAGGTCAAGATGTTGATAGCGAGATTTCGAATCAACTTATCGGTCTTATGGTATATCTCAGTATAGAGAGTGAGACCAAAGATTTGTATTTATTTATAAACTCTCCCGGCGGATGGGTAATACCGGGAATAGCTATTTATGATACTATGCAATTCGTGCGACCGGACGTACAGACAGTATGCATGGGATTAGCCGCTTCAATGGGATCTTTTATCCTGGTCGGAGGACAAATTACCAAACGTCTAGCATTCCCTCACGCTCGGCGCCAATGGGTTTTTATTTGAAAGAAAACTATGCCTTCGCCGTCTGAACTATGAATATTAAGTAATAATAGCATGGCATTTCGAATTCGATATAAGAAATTTTTTTTTCTTGTTTTTTAAAACGGTAGATTATGTATCGAAAGATTAGTATGAGATATAGGGATATTTACGATTTTATCTTATCTATCGGGATCTATTTCAGCGTCACAAACTTTTTTGTTTTCACGCCCGGGGACTCTTAACACATTTATGTTATGAAAGAGTACGAAAAAAAAAATTATATTATTTTTTTATTTGCATTTGAAAAAAGAAACTTTGGGATTGCTAAATCGCCCATGAAATAAAGCAACGGAACCACCATAGTATTTTTTTAACTCCTAAAAAAAAAAGAAGGGCGGTTATTGTATTATTTACCGATCTAGGCATGAGAAATGAAATATTCTCTGTTTTTATTCAATGAAAGGTAAAAGTAAATTCTATTGTGGAGCCGTATGCAATGCGCAAACAATGCCTGTACGGTTGTTCAATTTTATCTTTTTTTTTTTTCTTATTATTCGTTATCTCTTCTCTTTCTTCTCGTCACCGTATCAGCCGAGATAGAGTAACCATCGATTATCTTATATCCTCAGGGTAATGATTCATCAACCTATTGCTGGTTTTTATGAAGCACAAGCAAGAGAATTTGTCCTGGAAGCGGAAGAACTACTGAAACTTCGCGAAATCCTGACAAGGGTTTATGCACAAAGAACGGGTAAACCCTTATGGGTTGTATCCGAAGACATGGAACGAGATGTTTTTATGTCAGCCACAGAAGCCCAAGCTTATGGAATTGTTGATCTTGTAGCAGTTGCCTAAAAAATAGCAGGAATTTTATGCAATCGCAGTTTGCGATTTTATTTATTATTTATTATTTTTATTCTTTTCTTTTTTTAACTATTAATATAGAAAATGAATATAGATAATATAGAAAATGAATATAGAAAATAAATAACTCATAATCGTCCGGTTAGGATCGATCTAAACCAGCCCATTATGCATACGATTCAACATGCCAACTATTAAACAACTTATTAGAAACACAAGACAGCCAATCAGAAATGTCACCAAATCCCCCGCACTTGGGGGAGGCCCTCAGCGCCGAGGAACATGTACTCGGGTGTATGTGCGACTCGTTCAGATCATGGGTTCGGATAAGATAAAATAAAGGAAACCATTTTTCCGCTATCCGTGAGCAGTACGGATGAATAGGATAGAATAGAAGAAAGCCCTTCGCTATCTAAAAAAAACATTTATCATACCCCTCTCTTGTGTATCAAATTTATGGTTTCCATTGGTGCATTAATCACCTCAATTTTCAATTTAAAATGAGAAAGAATTCCCATTGGTAGCAAATGATTAGTCGTTAAGCAGGGGAAATCTTATTTTAATTTAAATTAAAATAAAAAAAGGCCGAAAGTTATGCCCCTACTCTTGCAAGAACGGACTAACAGGGTCAGCCAATCCGCTAATTTTCATAATTAAATACCGTTACTGTATAGATAGATCTAGTTGTGAAAGAACTATTACTGGAGAATTCATGAGTAGAGCTAAAAAGTATGAACTGTACAAGTTAGCAATAGCATTGATTAAATGATTAAATGAGGAAAGGGGCTCCGGTGTATAGAGCAGACCTCACCGTTTAAGAAATAACCATAGAAACGATGGAACCCACTAATTTTTTATCTATTTCTAGTTATTACTTTTTTATTCGGTTTTTGTTTGATACCCAATATCAATACAATTTTTTTTTTCTCTTTTTCTAGGCGAAATACCTAAAAAAAAAAAAAGAACAAATCGTGGTTGGGAAGGTTATAGTAGCAAAAGCCGTTGGAATTATTATTTTATACATTGGCAGAATCCGTTTTGTTAATATAGAAGGGGGAAAACGAATAACTGAAAGAAAAGAAATTTATTAGTTATTCATCAAAGTTTCGTTTATTCAATGACCAGAATTAGGCGAGGATATATAGCGCGGAGGCGTAGAACAAAAATTCGTTTATTCACATCAAGTTTTCGAGGGGCGCATTCAAGACTTACTCGAACTATTATTCAACAAAAAATAAGAGCTTTGGTTTCGGCCCATCGGGATAGAGATAAGCACAAAAGAAATTTTCGTCGTTTATGGGTCACTCGGATAAATGCAGTAATTCGCGAAAGTGGAGTATCCTATAGTTATAGTAAATTCATAAACAATCTGTCCAAGAGACAGTTGCTTCTTAATCGTAAAATACTTGCGCAACTAGCTATATTAAATAGGAATTGTCTTTATATGATTTCGACTGACATTAGAAAATAAGGAAAGTGGAAGGAGTACATCGGGATGTTTTACATACACGTTATTTCCGGGAGAATGAATTCCGAGAAGGTAGAATAGAAATTAATATGATAAAATAAAATATGATAAAATAAGAGAATATGATCAGGTAGCCAAACTGAGTAAAAACTTGAATTTAGATAAAAAAACTATTTTTTTTTTCCAATTCGTTTTTTTCTTACAAGACGACGACAATCAAATCTAGATTTTCAGATTTTTCGAACAAAATATCAATTTAATTTGAGTTCGGATTCGAATTTTGATTTTGATTCAATTGAAGAGTAACCCTATTTTTTTCTAGTTCTAAGACCAGAAGTGCGAGCGACCAATTCGTTTTTTTCAAAATGTTTTTCATTATTAAGAAAAGGTAACAAAGATAAAATACGGGCTTGCTTTATAGCAATAGTAATTAATCGTTGTTGTTTTAAAGTTAATCTATTTACCCGCCTAGATAATATTTTTCCTTGTTCACTAATAAATCGAGTAATTAAACTTATATTTCTATAATCAATTCGATCCCCCAATTGGATCGGGGGCAAACGCCTACGAAGGGGTCGCTTGGACTTAAAAAAAAGTCGCTTGGATTTATCCATGGTTTGTTTAGTCCTTATTTTTAAAATCCTATTTCTTATAATTCTAAATCATTATCATTTTTGATCCGATCAAGTAAAATAAATAGGATTTTCCTTCTTTCTTGTTTCTATTTCAATATAGAATTTACAATATTGAAATTATTTACAATATTCAATTTATTAAAATTGTATATACAATTTTATAAATAGATTTTATCTTCCCATATTATATCCTAATAGGATATTTTTTGTTAATATATCATTTTTCATCTTCCCTGTAAAGCCGCTATCGTTTCCGTCTATTTCTTTATCTCCCCATGAATTGTATGCTTGGAACAATAGGGACAGAATTTTCTCAATTCCAATCGATTAGGCGTATTGTGTCGATTCTTTTGAGTACTATATCTGGAAATGCCTCTTGGTTTCTTATTAACATTGTTTCGAACACAACCGGTACATTCCAAAATAATTCTTACTCGGACATCTTTACCCTTGGCCATGAGCCCCTCCCTCACCTTGGTTTTTTATTTACTCAACGCTTCGATTTTCCGATCTGAAGAGAAGAAGAGCGGAATAAAAAAAAATCGAAGTTGCTAGCTCGAAATCAAATCCAGAAATCAAATTATAAAAAATTTCATTGCAACCCAATATCCTAATAAAAAAAAAGTAATAAAATAATAAGTAATACAATGCTTTGAAAATATATTTAAATTAGAAGTTTAGTACAGTATTTCATTTAAACATCGTATATGATACTCTCGCCCTAGCTACATTTTTATTTCCGTTTTCTTAATTGACGTTAATTTACTTGAAGACGGGGCCCGCGCTCTGAATTTTGCTGCGGTTGAATAAACTTTCTTTTATTCTATTTTTTTTTTTATAAATAAAAAAAAAAAATAGAATAATTTTTATAAAAATAAAGAAGAGGAGGTAGCAGTCACAGATATTTAATTGTATCTCTAATCTTCTTCACACCCCCCGTTATTGTTATGTTAATAAAATAACTAGAATGAAAAAAACGGGAATGTCAACGCATCCGGGAAAAAGCGATTGATCTCTATCAATAGACCGGCTAAAGCCCCGAACCATAGAGTACTTATTACCGGGGCTACAGATAGATATGTTTTTAGATCTCGCATTTTAAATCCTCCTTATTGTAATAATTGTAATATAATTGTACTTATTGTAATAATTGTAATATAATTGTAATAAATAATATTTATTGTAATACCTAATGGTAATACATATATGATCAGATCAGATATATAGTTAAATAAAAAAAGATCAGATGTATATATAAAAAAAAGCCACTTGCGTTTGGTTTGTACACAGAATCCAGAATTCAAATTGAAATGTACAACGCTTTGATAGATAAGATTTTCCTTTTCTTAAAAGAACAAAATATATATCTTTTTTCCTATTTTATTTTTTCATATACCATAGAATATCATATAATAAAATAAAAAAAAAAGTTTATTATTATATGATTATTATATGATAGTAAAATGATATGAGATCAAAAAAAAAGACGAAATAGAAAGATCGAAATAGCAAGATAATTTGTATATCAATGAAGAAAATAAAATAAGTATATAGAAAAGAAGGCAGGAATTCTCTACAATGACATTGTAATCCAATTGAATTGAAATGAAAGGGATGTAGCGCAGCTTGGTAGCGCGTTTGTTTTGGGTACAAAATGTCACGGGTTCAAATCCTGTCATCCCTATCTATCACTTCGCCTCAGAGCCATAACGAGGGTCCATTGAGATCAATAAAAATTGGACATGACATACCTACTCTTTAATTTCTATTTTATATCATATTATATATCATCCTATAGCCCTTCAACATGTATTGTAGTTAAAAAAAAATAAAGACTTTTTTTCCTTACAGTCTTTTTTTTTTGTAATTTCGTGGTAAGAAAGCGCTCTTAGTTCAGCTCGGTAGAACGTGGGTCTCCAAAACCCAATGTCGTAGGTTCAAGTCCTACAGAGCGTGATTCCGTTCTTGTTTTTTTAGGTCGAAATTTTTACGTAAAAAATGGAACAGCAATCTGAATTTGACCTCCCCCTTTCTTGAATCCGAAGGAGGTCAGAAAAGCGAGGTATTAATTAATCAAAGGTCCAACTGATCACCACGTCTGTATTGTAAATATGCAGTTACGAATAATCCAGCCAAAGTAATAGGAATTAGACCTAAAACGATTCCAAATAGAAAAACTTCAATCATTTCAATTTCTTTGATTCAATTTCTTTGAAAGGGAAAGGGAGAGGTAACATTTATTTTTAAATATTAATCCATATTGCACATAAATTTCAATAAGCAAAAATTGAAAATGGATACGATAAGAAACTAGAGAATCGAGAAAATACTACGAAAAAAAATGTCTTTTTTTTTATGTTATTTTAT